GTGTGGAACAAATAAATAGAGTTTATTGTTATAATATATTGACAAAAAATGTTATATTTTGATAGAATTGAAACACGCAACAACGTTTTATTTTGATTACTATGCTAGTTCTAACGATTTCTTACTGACGAGCCATAGCAATTGCACCTATCAAAGCAACTAAAAGAATTATGGAAATAAGTTCAAATGGAAGGAAAAAATCTGTTGATAAATGAATCCCAATTTGTTGACTATTACTTAAAAAATCTTGTTCTATAATCTGGTTTGATCTTGTAGTCCAAATAATACCGTACCATGACGTATCTGTAATAATAGTAATTAGTGAAGCAAAAATACTTGCACAAACCATCGCAGTAACCCCATCCCCAACGGTCCAAAGAGTAAAATCGTTGTACGATGCTGAACCATTCATAAACATCACAGCAAATATGATTAAAACATTTATAGCTCCCACGTAAATAAGGAGCTGTGCGGCAGCTATAAAATGGGAGTTTGATGAAATATATAATAAAGATATACAAACAAGAACCAATCCCAATGAAAAGGCAGAATAAATTGTATTAGTAAGTAATACCACCCCTAAACCTCCTAATATAAGAACCAATCCTAGAAAGACTAAAAGAAAATCATGTATTGGTCCGGGTAAATCCATTTTATGTAAAATAAGAAATAAATAAAAAATCTTTCATGATCTTATTGACCTGACCAGGAAATGGACCCTATTTTTTTATGATATGTTTTTATGAATTTAATTCTAAATGCTAAGAAATTATAATGAGTGTGAATTGATGTGTATCCAATAATTGAATCAATCTCGTTTTTTATCAGAATAATAAATTTAAAATGGGAGTTTGAACAAGCTATATATGTTCAAAAAATTACTGATAGATGATATATCACTCGATTTTAACTCCAAATGACGCCTCGATTCTCATCAACTAATTTATAGTTGGGATTTCTATTGTAGTTATTGACCACGGAAAAATAAAATTAAAATTTGCAAATCATGGGGTTGACGCATTTTTTCTTTGAGGCGAATTCAAAATTGTTCGAATTGTGTAATCGTCAATTACTGGCATTGGTAAACGACCCAAAGCTATTTGATTATAATTCAATTCGTGACGATCATAAGTAGAAAGTTCATATTCTTCAGTCATTGATAAACAATTTGTTGGACAATACTCAACGCAATTACCACAAAAAATACAGATTCCGAAATCAATACTGTAATTAAGCAATCGTTTCTTTCTAATATTCGTTTCCAATTTCCAATCCACAACAGGTAAATCTATAGGACATACACGAACACATACTTCACAAGCAATGCATTTATCAAATTCAAAGTGGATTCGACCGCGGAAACGTTCCGATGTGATTAATTTTTCATAAGGATATTGAATAGTTACAGGTAAACGATTTGCGTGCGATAAGGTAATCATAAAACTTTGACCAATGTACCTTGCAGCTCGGACTGTTTGTTGACCATAATTCAGGAACCCGGTTACCATAGGGAACATATCGTGAATATCTAGAATTTTTTTTTTTCTTGTTTGGGACAGGTCGTGATAGTGTATTTACAGTGCAAGGAGTTGGGAAGAAGTTATTAATAATAGATTACCTAGAGAAATAGGTAAAAGAAATTTCCATCCAAGGTTTAATAATTGGTCCATTCTTAACCTCGGTAAAGTCCATCTTGTTGTGATAGGAATAAACAAGAACAAATATGTTTTAGCTAATGTAATAAAGAGAAAAATTGTGGTTCCAAAGACGCCACCTACTTTATTTATTTCAAATAGTTCAGGAATAAACATGTACGGAATAGAGAGATTCCACCCACCCAAGTAAAGAACTGTTACAAACAATGAAGAAACTAGTAGATTTAGATAAGAAGCAACATAAAATAAACCAAATTTTATACCTGAATATTCAGTTTGATAACCCGCTACTAATTCTTCCTCTGCTTCTGGTAAGTCAAAGGGTAATCTCTCACATTCTGCTAGGGAGGAAATTATAAAAATGATAAACCCGATAGGTTGACGCCACAAATTCCATCCCCAAAACCCATATTTTGCCTGTGCCTCAACTATATCAACTGTACTTGAACTGTTAGATAATTATAGTCGGTGATAACATCACTGTTCCCATCGCTATTACAGAACCGTACATGAGATTTTCACCTCATACGGCTCCTCCAGGACCACAAAGAAATCTAAGGACCGGATCGGCATTCTTTATGGCGATATGTTCTAGATCGAGTAAAAATCTATTGAGAGGTCCCGAATTAGACCAATGGAATTCTGTTTGCTATAATAAAAAAAGTACTTCTGAATTGATCTCATCCTTTAATAATTTATAATGTTTTTTTGAGTAATAACTTAAACCTTCAATAAAATACTCCTTCTATAAATATTCATAGATAGTGGATTCAAAAAAAGTAAAGGATTATTTCGTTCTTGATAGTAATTTCTTTAATCGGTGGATAGGAGCATACTCTGGATCGGAATCATGGGGAGTACTACCTGATCATTTCTACTAATGTAAAGCCCCAATTAGTCTTCCTTTTATGTGGAAACGGCCCTTTGTATAATTTATATAATCTCTATTACTAATCCCTTGTGTAATTTGGTGTTTCTAACCATCCACTCATTTTTGCCCAATCGCCAGTCGGGTAATATAGCCAAACGCTAATGAAAACCCCATACAGTTGATCTTGTGAACCCGTTTCAAGCCATGATGCCCAACCAACCAATCTTGGGGTAAACAGTCTCTACTGCTTATATTTACTTTTGCTTAATCCTGGTACAGAGGAAATGAGGCTCGACTTCTTACTGCGAACTTATAAGCTGTTTTTTTTCACTCATAGAACTATCTGATTTAGTTCATCAACACTAACGATGAACAAAAAACGGAGACTATCTATTCAACTCTTTCCGCGAAAGAACGGAAATAGTCAAAAGTTTATGTCTCAACGAATCACACGTAGAGATATTGATAACACACATAGAGTTAATGGTATTTCATAACTAATGGATTGAGCAGCTGCTCGTAAACCACCTAAAAAGGAATATTTATTGTTTGATCCATATCCTGATATAAGAAGTCCGATAGGAGCAATACTTGAAATAGCGATCCATAAAAAAACCCCGATATTGAGATCAGCTAGGATAAGATGATAACCAAAAGGAATTACTGAATAACTTAGTAAAATTGATATGACCGCTACCGATGGTCCGATACTGAATAAACCACTATCTCCTCTAGATGGAATAATATTTTCTTTAACAAGTAGTTTTGTCCCATCTGCTAGAGCTTGGAGAATTCCTAAAGGGCCGGCATATTCAGGTCCAATACGTTGTTGTATCCCTGCGGATAGTTCTCTTTCTAACCACACAATTACTAGTACACCTATTGTGATTCCCAATACAAGAGTCAAAATAGGGATAAGCATCCATATGATCCCATAGATCTCCTCCAATCTGTAAAAAGAATTGATATCTTGTATTTCTGTTCTATCAATTATCATTTCAACGGTCAACTTCTCCCATAATGATATCTATACTACCTAGTATCGTCATAATATCAGCCAATTTCATTCTTTTAACTAACTGAGGAAGAATTTGCAAATTGATAAAACCTGGCGGTCGTATTTTCCATCGCCAAGGAAAAACACTTTGATCTCCTATCAAAAAAATGCCCAACTCTCCCTTTGGTGCTTCGATTCTTGCATAAAGTTCTTGTTTCGACAATTCAAAAGTGGGCGAAGGTTTTTTACTAATGAATCGATATTCAAAATCATTCCATTTTGGATCCCTTACTATATCAAAGCATCGGTTTTCTAAATTCTCATATGGCCCTCCTGGAATTCCTTCCAGAGCCTGTTGAATAATTTTTATAGATTCCGTCATTTCGCTGATTCGTACTAAATAACGAGCTAATGAATCTCCTTCTTTTTGCCATTTGATTTCCCAATTAAATTCGTCATAACACTCATAATGATCAACTTTACGAAGATCCCACTTTATTCCGGAAGCTCGTAGCATTGGTCCTGATAAACCCCAATTTATTGCTTCCTCTTCGCTAATAATCCCTACTCCCTCAACTCGGTCTAAAAAAATAGTATTTCGTGTAATAAGGTTTTGATATTCAGCAACCCCTGTTAAAAAATAATCACAGAAATCTAAACATTTATCTATCCAGCCATGGGGTAGATCAACAGCGACTCCTCCGATACGAAAATAATTATGCATCATTCTCATACCAGTGGCAGCTTCGAATAGATCATATACTAATTCTCTTTCTTTGAAAATATAGAAGAAAGGGGTTTGTGCCCCAATATCGGCCATAAAAGGGCCGAGCCATAACAAATGAGAAGCTATACGACTCAACTCCAACATAATTACTCTTATATAGCTGGCTCTTTTCGGTACTTGAATATTTCCTAACTGCTCTGGGGCATTTACGGTTATCGCTTCTGTGAACATAGTAGCTAAATAATCCCACCTTGTTACATAAGGCAAATATTGTATAATTGTTCGGTTTTCTGCTATTTTTTCCATTCCTCTGTGTAAATAACCCAATATTGGTTCACAGTCAATAACATCTTCACCATCTAGAGTAATGATGAGTCGAAGAACACCATGCATTGATGGGTGCTGAGGACCCATATTTACTATCATGAGGTCTTTTTTTGTAGCTGGTACATTCATAGGTTTTTCCCCGATTGATTCTTCCATGAATTGCCGAAAATAATCAAAATTCAAGATCTAACAAATCAAATAATTAAAGTTCTTTAAAATTTAAATTAGTGAGTTTTTGGCTCACGAATTTCCAACCGACCAATTAATTCTTTATAACGTACTCTATTTTTCTTTGACAAATAAGCTAGTAATCGTTGACGTTTTCCCAGAATTTTACGTAAACCTCTCTGAGATAAATAGTCTTTTCTGTGCAATTCCAAATGTGAAGTAAGTCGTCGTATCTTATTAGTGAAACTTAATACTTGAAATTCAACAGACCCCGGGTTTTCTTCTTTTTTTTCTTGGAAAAAAACTGAAATGAATGCATTTTTGACCATAAAACGTAAATTGCTCCCCCTTTTATTGTTTAAAGATATTTTTTTATTGTTAATTTTACTGATCAGAAATAATAAATAAGAATAATGTTAACCATTTGACTAAATTATCTACCTTTAATTTTCTCAAAAAAATGAGTCACTGATGAATCCAATTTGAAATTGGAATAGAAAAGTTAGATTCCGTTGATTTTTTTATTTAGAGATCAAATTATCATGGAATGTAAGATACTACATGTATGTATTAGTTTGCTTTGAAATATTAGATATGTTACCTGATATCTAGCAAAAATTTATCGTCGTCTATTTTAAAATTGTGGATAGTGTGGATACATATGTAGCCTTAACACACTGAAACTACTGCTATTAGTGGTATCAAACCAATAGCGATTCATACAAGCTAAATCTTCTAATCGATAAGTGGGCCACAGAAAGCACTTTAATTTTATTAATTTATTTTTATCTATACCAAGATTTGGACTTGTATCCAAAAATTTAACACAGTTTTTTACGTTCTTTCCATCCCAAAGTATGGGATTTCGACGCGCACCCTTCCCTTTTCTTGAATTGAATGAAATTACAATTCTAAATTCTCTCCGACGTCTCGGTGATAAAATATTTTCGGGAACGAGCAAAGCATAATAGTTTTTATCTCTATTTCCAGTTAGTTTTTGATGTCTTGTAAGGGATTTATAAAAATTCTTTTTATCACCATATCTTTGATTAATGCGATCTTTATTCTTATGAACCAATGAAATACTTATGCTTTGATATCTAATAAATTTGCCATTAGTTTTCACAGACAGACGAACCGGTTCGATGCTAACCCCCCCCCCTTTCACCAATTCGGGAATATGGACATCCTTGTGACTCAGCATTATATTGAAAATCATTTCGCCTCGTTGGAGAGAGGATATAAAAACTTTTCGCGGGCTTCTCAGTCTAAGCAGGAGACAATAGACCTTGATATTATTGATTAGTTGTTGATTAAAAAAATAATCACTTCTAAAAAGCAAATGATTTTTTAGTAAAAAATCGAATTCTGTTTCTGTAGCGCTTGTGTTTTGCTTTTTCTTTGTATGGTTTTTGATGACTGATCCCGCATAATCTTCTTCAATATATTTTTTTTCATTAATGTTTTTATTTGGACTAATCGGTGCATTTCCCTGAAAAAAAGAAAAAAGTAATTTTATGGGTATGACCCAGGGTTTTATTTTATATGAATTATAAAGTAACATAACTTCTGGGAAGAACCAAAGTTCAAAATCGGATATGGCCTTGCTTTGTATTTCTTCATTCATTCCCATCCAAGCAAATTGTTTTTTATTGAAGGGGTTGATGTCTTCATCAATTGTGAGATAAAAAGGATATTTCTTATACATTTTATCAACTTTTTGATTGTGACTAGTCTGTTTATTACTGGTGCTATGGATCCAAGCCTCACTATTGAGCTTCTTTCTAACACTAAAATGGATAATTTTCCAATCTGCATATTTTCTATCCGGATTTTTAGCCATAATAGTATCTTTTCCTAGATAATTCTTGATAAGTATAATTGCCAGCCCATCAAATAATTTTTTTTTATCTATGTTGTAATTATAAGAAATCTCTTCAGTATTGTTTACGTGTAATGATGATACATAACTATAGGAGTTCCTCTTAGCTTCAGAATTAATAGATTTAGATGAGAAGAGGTCATATTCAGAGTGTCTTTTAAAATTTTCTTTTTTCTTTTTAAATAGAGAATAAGTTTCTTTTTCATATGAATACCGTTTGTTTAAATCTTTTTGGGGGGCTTGATTAACTCTATTTTGCCATTTTTGGGCTACTAATTTAGACCATTGAATTTTAGATAAATTATATTGATAATGAACCCGTAACCAATTTTTCCATTGATTCAGTCTAGAATTACGAAGTTTTTTATTTTTTAATTCGGAACTCAATATTCCTTGTGTTCTAAAATATCCCGTTAGTTCGTTTTTCTTTAAAACAGGTGTTCCGTGATATTGAAGAACAGATCTTAAGTTAATAACGTGGGTTTTTGATAATTTGTAAAATACATATGCTTGTGACAAAGAAGGTAAGTTCTTTGGATATTTATTAATATTACTATTAGAAAGTGACTTTATAAAGTGAATTTTTTTGTGTTTTTTTTTATCAATTCTTTCGGGATTTGCTTTAATATAAATAGTGTAAATGTCTTTTTTAACTTTTTTTGTTGTTGATTCAAGAAAAACTTGTGTGTCGATCCGAAGAATATTAATCATACCTAAGAAGTATATCCTTTGAAAGAAAAATTTTATAAAAAAATGTGATTTATGGATTAATCTAATCTTTATTCTTTTTAACACCTGCAAAAAAAATATATAGGATTCTAATCTGTTAGCATCATTACTTTTTTTGTTCGAACTAATGTTTTTTTCTTTTAT